GAACATTGCTCAAGACCACGAGAAGGTCCTCATAGAAGCAGGACCTTCTCTTCAGAGTCTTTAAGTCTCTTTGCCATTGCCGTAATTCCTCCAGCACAATCTCACCACTTAATCTCCTTGCACGCAGTTGTGCAACCTGGGTTTTTAGATAGTGGTTGATTGCCCTGGACTGATAAGTACTACCTTCGCCTTGCCACCCTCTTTTTATTACGATTCGCTCATTGTGAAGGCAAGTTCTTCCTTTTTCCCAAAATTGAGAATATCTATGAATTCCCGTTTTTGCGCTGGGTCAAGCGTGTCCCCTTCCAGAAAGTCCGTAATGGGATCGTCCTGAGCAGGCGGGGCGTCCTGAGCAGGTGGGGGTCCAGAATCAATTCCAAAGTCCACAGTGCCAACTTCATGATCAAAATCAACTATCGCCTTCTCGGGACTCGACCTGGAACTTCTTTCACTTTAATATGCCTCGTTCAATGAGAAAGCATCTGATCGAAGAGCAGCACTAAAGAAGCACGCTAGACTTCCTACTTTTGGGATTTTTAAGGTGACCGATGCCTTTCAAAAGTGTGCTTTGGGCCCATCCTTAGTACTTGACGCAGAATGGAGCTAGTTATCCATTTTCAAAAGCGGATTCAGCGCTGCAAGAAATAGAATTATGCATAGATTTACTTGTAAAGAAAGACGAACCGAACAGTGCTAAGCAAAGAAAAACTCTCTTATTTCTATGCTCGATTCAATCTCTACTCATCTGCTTTTTTCTACTTTCTGTATACGAAGTCCGAGCTTTTCGAGCTGCTCAGTAGACTATCTCGCTATGTCATTTCTTGGTTTTTAGTGCATTAACTCAATTCTCTGTGAAGTCCATGGACATGTTGTGGTTCATTGCAGAGAACAGCCATCACATGGATCAAGCTATAAGGCCCGCGAGCGAGGGCAAGTCTCAATTACGGTAGGAATGGAATACACCAATCCAATCTCTTTCCCAATAAGAATTCCTAATCCCTAAATCCAAGCAAGGCATGATTGTTAGTAAGGATAACCAGCTTACGTACCGCATTAAGAAGTACCGACTATGCTTTTTCCGCTTCTTGGTCAATAGGACCTACTTCTCTGGTAAAGTAACCTTCAAGACGGGTTTGGAAACTTAGGCATACAGCATAAAAAAGTTCAGAAACCTCCGTCTTTTGGTCCTATTTTATTCGAGCATCATAATGGATTGGTGGTTCGTTTGGTTGACTACCTTTATATGAGTTGTACACAGGGTCCGGTCTAGATGTGACAAATTGAACTCAATGTTCTGATGGCGATCGAGGGTCAAAGTCTTGCTTTGGAGACCGTGTCAATGTCCTTTCCTGTTTGTTATTTCGTACCTAGTAGTAAGGATCCGCCCAGGAAGAGAGAGAGTCGCGTACCTGCCCGTGAGGGGTCTTTTTAGGTCAATGCACCAGAACCGATAAGAGGAGGAATCTCTTGGGCTGGTACGTGAGTAAGCTCCATCTGCTTCTTCTTTTCCACATGGCTCTCTGATCAAGAAATGGCGAAGCCAATTCGATTGGTTGAAAACAGTAGCGCGTAAAGCCAGCCTTTGGTGCCTCATTTCTATATGTCCAAACTCAAACGAATACGGGTTTGGTGCCAGGTTAAGAGTGGAACTACGTGGCTCAAACGACAACCTTTTTCGGTTGAGAAGACTCCCTGGATATATTTACGTATTACCTATGCCACGTAAAGATAACAAACAGGGAGGGACTCATCCTTTAGTGCTCGGCGTGCCCCATCCAGAACTAGAAATGGCGAATGCGAGAACGGATCCGTCGAACCAACTACAGTATCTATGGACCCAGGCTCGCCGTTCGGTGTCAATTCGGTGTCAACTTAATCTACGTATTTTATACGCTTCTAATAGGCTTCACTCCCAAAACAAGGGGATTGTATCGAGCAAGAGTTGGGGTTGGTGCCCCCGTCTATCTATGCTATGATTATTGTGAATCCATTCCAATCGAAGGGGAAAGCTCATTCTTTCCCGTGTGCACCATCAATTCTCTTCTTCTCCGCCCGCCCGTGCCCTTATCTATTGTCCTTCTGCCGAAGGTTAGGTATCCGCTGCTGCATCCATTTCTTACTTCTGTGACCCCTGTTTGCTCGACCAATGGCAATAGGTATGGAAGCCTGGCCAAAACATTCATGAAAAATGAATGGACTGGTTTCAGCAACCGCTGACACACATAATTACCGATAGCGAATATTCTTCGCTTGTCCCCCCTACACCGATTGCCCTAGGCGACCCTCCCTATAAAAGTGGGCGTACGGCCCATCAGTTGTCGGCAGATGAGGCGCAAACGATTGCTCGCCGAGTCTTTGACGCTGCGCGGAGGACTGTCGCCTCCAGGAAGTCCCGGGAAATATCTCCCTGACTATTGGCTTAAGCTCCCACCATTCAGAGAATAATAAAAAGAGATGTCATTCACCGGGGATTGACTATACTATAAACGAAGCGAAATCTCTAGTCTTTGGCAGATCCAAGTTGAGATATGGTTGGTGGAGAAGCCAGGAGTCTAAGTTCATAGGTAAATCCAGTTGTCCTAAGCCCAGCTTTCCAAACCCAAAAGAAGTAGACCTAGTAGGGATAGCAACGATGAACCTAACGACAAGTTTGGCAACTCTTACTATTCTTCGATCGAGCAAGAGTTGTGTCGATTCAGTGACATATGATCCCCTGGCCCAGCTCTCGGGGATCGCCCCCCTTTGGACGACGAATTGCTTCCTATGCAGATTCCAGAGGCAATTCCTCTGTCCAATCAAGTCGGAACTCGTTCCTACGCTATCCGTCAATTAGTAGGCCCCAAGGACCAGGATAGGATCTCTTAGTTTCAGTGAAGTCATCCGGGTCAGCCTAATGGTAATGCCACCTTGCTTCCATTGTGCTTGTAGAATAAAGTATGTATGGTCAGCATTACTTTGCTTCTACCTCATCTGTAAAATAGCTCACCTCAAGTAGTCACTGCCACTTCTAGCTAGCAGACCCTAGGGAGGAAGTAGGAAAAGATGTTTTCTATTAACCATTAACCGGCGGAGTCACAGATATGAATTCCAAAAGCAAAAACTCTAGCTGATTTCTAATCGGCTTGATCTTCTTCTGCTTCTTCTAGCTATCCATCTCTCTATCTCCTCATCGATACTATAAGAATAAAAGTGTGGTGAGTGTGCTGCGGGTTAAGCATCTCTATTCGCTACTGAGCGAAGTGCCCATGCATGAGGCGAGCATCAGGATAAGGTAAGTGACTGTGCTGGGCAAGTAGCTCGATTAATAAAGTGAACCTCTAAATCTACTATAATACTATCTATCTCTTCTCGACAGCAGTAGAAATTACGATTGCCTACTACCATCACCGACCTCTTCAAGCTTATGCTTCTATAGATAGAGTGAGAAAAAACAAACACATGCCGACACTTATTCTATCAACTAAACCTTCTCTAGAGCGAGAAAAAACATATGCTTTTTACTGACTTACATAGGACAGGGACAGAAGATGTCAGCACTTAAGTTATGTGGTCAATTTCTCTAGTAAATATATGCCTGAAAGAAAAGCAAAACAGCTCTTCAAGGTTAGATAGATCAAGCCGAAGCAAACAGATACTATAGCCAGGTACTGTCATCAAAGCAAACAAGAATCCTGCTTTCATGGAGGCTTCCAGAGCAGAAGAACAATGAGATAATCCGCAAATCTACCCTATCTATATCTATAAATCGAGGGACGCCTGTAAATATTCCTTTAAAACAAATCCTGTGGATAAGATAAGCTCAATTCCTCAGTATCCTTGTTGTATCAATTACCCGATATCCTTGTTCTATCAATGCTTGCCCATCTCTTCCCTTCACTGAGCACTAGAAAGGGCGATATGCTAATCACCAATCCAAAGCAGAATTCATAAGGGCAGAAGCCTGGTATTTATATAGAATCGAGCGCAGAAGCCTAGCATTTCTATCGGGAGAATCGAACTTCGTACTCTTTGGCTGGGCTCATCGGGAGAAGCTGGCTAGGAGGACAATAGTAAGTCACCCTGTCTGAACTCACCGCTGTACTCTAGGTTGGTTCTATTTATAGGCGCATTTCATCACCAAGAAAGAGTTCCAGACTCTCAATTGAGAGGCTCCCTTCCGCAGCCATCTTTCGATTGGTAAGTATGAATTGGCTGAGCATCCCAGCAAGAAGAAGGCCTGGTTTCATTATCTAATTACGCCTAGAGCTTGTAAAGTTGAGCCTATAACTCCCGATCGTGCAACTCCGGTAGCTTTGGAAGCGTTTGTTCCACATGCCAATCAATATGAAAAAGAAGTCGTAACTTCGGACAAGTAGAATCCGGGCTTGAAGAGAAGGGAAATCGGAATTCCAGTCAGAAAAAAAGTACATAGTGGAAATAAATGCAACAAGAAATGCATAAATAAATCTATCAAGTGCACTAGCCGGGCGATAAAGCGAAAGAACCAAGCATTGGAAACCCAGACTTATTTTATTAAATAGTTCGTTCTACTTGATTGCCGAAGAAAAAGAAAATCTGTACTGGCGTGTGCAAAAAAGACCCTGTTTTCCCATTTTCTAAGCACAATGCAATGTGTTCTCCAGTTTTGAATCAGTTAGGCGAGATAAAAGTTTTTAGTTTACTGTGACCACGGGACTAAATCAGCTGTTTCAGCTTTCCTTTTCTTCGAAAAAGTAGTATTTCTTGTTTCCTAGCCTCAGGATCTTGTGTGAAAACAAACTTAGTCCCAAAAAGTCGAGCGTGGGCGATCTCAGGTCGATTAGTGCGTGCTAATATCTTCTTTTTAAGATGGTTCCTCCGCTAGTTGTTCTTTGAGGTAGGCAGAGAAGAGCTTTCCATAGTGCAAGGTCGGGATTCCTCATACCTTGATCGAACCGCATGTGCAACTCATTAAGAATGCAACTCATCAGAATCTTACTTCCAGTACGACTCTCCTTTATTGGTTTATCTTTCGTTAGTTCTAAAGCCTAAAGCTAAAGGGAGCGGTAAAAGAGACTATTTATAGATTTCAATTACTGCGCATAATTGTTCTAATGATATTTATCGCTAATACGAGCGAGTGCTTGATAAAGATAAAGTGGATCTCTTGTCTTCACGGATGCGGGAAGTAGTTCATCATTTCTACTCTACTAGTTCTGTTCAATCAGTAACCCACTTTTTTAAGAAAGAGCAGAGCGGCCTTATTCCGAGCTCAAACCCTAGAGCATAGGGATCCCGATTTGAGAGATAGAAGCAGCACCAGCCATAGATAATGATCAGTCTTATCTCTCATCATGTGAGTGAAGCCGTTGAGACAAAGAAAAGAGTCAAGTTAAGATGAGGCATGGGCTGCGAGTGAGGGAGACGCCTACCAATTCAAGAGACCCTTGTCCTTCATGAAGCTCCTAAGGATGTGTTGATGGAGCGCCAGGAGAGGGTAGAGCGGAAGATAGAGACGCTAATCTCACAGAGTTTGGAAAGAAGGAAGACGATCCGAAGCAAGAAGAAGTTCGTGGTTTAGGCTTGGCCTCGAGTATTTAGTTATTTGGATTGCTATTTTTGTTAAAGTCAGATTGAATCATTTTTTCGACCTTTCCTTTGGATTTATTATCATAGGTAGTGTTCGAGATCGCCTCTGTGCGGTGAACGCTCGAATGTAGCTAACATCAGTTTTGTCCTCGCGTGGTTGAAGGAGATGCTGCTGCTGGATGGAATGCTTCCGGGGCGCCATGATCCTTCTATCAGGAATAATCGAGGGCACTGACTGACTGCATCAATCATCGCTCAGTGAGCTATTAATTGCCGCCAATAGCGCTTCGCTTGCATGCAAGGCGGCTAATAAAAGCGCCAGGTAGACGCGCGGAGATGCATTTTGAGTACTGGTGGTACTGGACAAGCTCTAGGGGAATAATCTCTTTCTTATTTATTTCTTATTTCTTTCCCATGACGACTAGGAACGGGCAAATCAAGAATTTCACTTCGAATTCCGGACCTCAACATCCTGCTGCTCATGGTGTTTCACGATCAGTATTGGAAATGAACGGAGAAGTGGTGGAACGTGCGGAACCACATATTGGATCACTCCAGTGCGGCACGAAGCCGCTGACGCTGAGTAGGCTCCTATGCCGCTAGCACGGTGGAGGTTCCGTAGCGCGTTATGAGCACCGGGCAAAGGGACGGTTGAGCAACTCAAGCGAACCGCCCTACCTGACTTTGGATAAAGATAGAAGGGAGAAGGTTGTGAAGGTGGCCTCGTTATCCACACATCTGGTCGGAGGACCGACCTGGGTTTTCACGAGCGTAGGCGGGTCCTGGAGTGCCCGTCAAGGGCGCTAGCGCATACCCCGGGGTGATCATCACCACCTGCACCTCACATCTCGGCACAGTGGAACGTGTAACCCGCCTGCTGTCCAAGTCAACCACTGAATTTCCTGTAATTCATAGCGCCTAACAGAACGTAGCAGCAAGGGACAACCCACCCATACAGACAGCCTGCGGGGAGGATGGCACTACTGGCAAAGACCGTCTGGCGAAAACGCCGCAGGCGCGAAGCGTGGTGGGCCTGCGCCGGGGGAGCATAGGGAGGAAAGGGAGCCCGGACGGTGGAAGAGCCAGGGGAAGCCGGGTCATTTGACGGAAATGGAAGGCGGCTCATTCATTCTTGAAAAAAGAGGGGGGGAGCGAGCCAATGTATCAATGAATAGATACAGTCAACGGTAGACAGACAGCGCTGCCCTACACGCGAATTAGCTTCCGAGGTCGAGCAGTCTCAATTTCACTACAGGATTTGCGAATGAATGCTGGGCTGGGCCACCTCAAATGGCGTGAGCCGCATGCGGGGAGACCCGCACGTACGGTTTTCAGGGGGATCCGGCCGGCGCCCACCCGACTAGAGGGACTGAGAAATTAATCGAGTACAAAACTTATCTTCAAGCTTTACCTTATTTTGATCGTTCAGAGGGCGATCGCGGAGTCACTGAATGAAGTCCTCCCTCCCTTTCTTTCGGAGGTGCTGACCCGCTGCGAGGCAGATATGACTAAGTGACATATTGAATATGGCGACGACTACAGCATGTCGTAGAAGGAGATAAGAGGTGGAGCCAACGACCCACTAAGACTCACGTATCTACAACTACATTCCCGAGCGGCAGTCAAACGGAGGCGTGAATGCAAGATGCCAGCGGAATGATCGACCGGACAGAGGCTAGGGCAGCTTTCTTCCCACCGCGTCCTTCCTTGTGTGTCGGAGATACAAAGCGAGTGCACCGGAAAAGAAGGGGAACTGAGTCGATCTATTCCATGGCGAAGCATCCGAAGCATAACTGCACACTCACACGATCTTTGCCGAGAGATAGGAGCATTCGGTGGAACCGGTGAACTACACTTGCTTCTTGATAGATGTGTGGGACAGAGGGCTCGTGGTACCTGCTGCCCGCCCTTCCTCCGCTTTGATAACCGTGTGAACGGAGAGTGGGCAGAGCA